GTCTTTTTTTCTTGTTTTTAGTCCAGCAAAGTAAATGTAAATAGTAAAGAAAAAAACAAGAAAAAAAGAATTATAAAATAATAAGAAGAACTCACATTTTGATTCTATTTTGACTCTATATCATAGGAATGGAAATAGTTCTTCTTATTATTGTTGTTGCTTTAATAACAAGCATTTTTGTTTTCAAATCAGATAAATTTTTTTCTATCTATGATTCATTGGAACAAAAAAGGGCCTGGATAGGTCAGTACCTATCCGGGCCGTGGGAATAAAATAAAAAGGCCCTTTTGAACAAACTCAAAGAAAGATTCTTTTTTTTTCTATATTTCTATTGGAAATATATTTTTCGAGCCCTTACTTTATGGAATTGGAATTGCTGATAAAAGTTGTATATATCTATATAATAAAAAGAGATAAAAAAATAATAAAGAAAGATAAAGAAAGACTTTTTCAATCTTTACTTTATGTATGGGAGAGATGGCTGAGTGGACTAAAGCGGCGGATTGCTAATCCGTTGTACGAGTTATTCGTACCGAGGGTTCGAATCCCTCTCTTTCCGTTTCCATTGATGAATTGATATTTTATTTATCTTTCGAATTTCTCGAACCCTTTTTCTTTTTTCATAGTTAAAGGTGTGGAATAGATAAAATCCGAAGAAAATTTGAAAATCAAGTAAGGAAAATGCCTTTATTTTTTATTCTTCATTCTTCACGCCCAGGATTACGTCCCGGATCATTAGATAGGAATCCGAAGATGAAGAGAGAAACAAAGAATATCACTACTGTGTAAACGAAGAGTTTGAGAGTAAGCATTACACAATCTCCAAGATCATTTTTTGGGAAAAAGAGAATAGATTTTCCATTTTTATACCACATATCCTATTTTGACTCCTATTTTGACACCAAGACATGAGAAGTAGTTTCTAGAAATGGAAAAGCATTTTCAAAAAATCATTTGTAATTAAGAGTCTTTCATTGCCAAAATTTTCTTTCATACCCACAATTAGATATTGTGGGGGACCCTAATTAATAGTGCCTTTCACTGGAAAAAGGAAAGGGTTAGAATGAGGTGATACAGATTTATTGCGACTATCCGATACTTTGACTTTCAATGTTTTAATTGAGGGTTCATAATCTAAGATTTTTCTAATCTTATCAATTGTTAGAATTTTTTTTCTCGAAGAAATCATGAATTTTTCTAGGGCAGTATTAAATATTTCATCGAAAACTTACAGCGGCTTGCCAAACAAAGGCTAAGAGAAAAAAGAGCAGAGGTATGACTGGCATAACATCTACGATTGGATTCAAAAAAGCATAGGCTTCGGGCAATTTGGCGAAGAAAAAATTACTCGAATAAAGGGCAGAATTAAGACAGATACAGATCAAACTAAAGATATTAAGCATAACAAACATTTTGTTCTTGGAGATAATTGAATTTTGATTGAGTTATTGATATGGTATTGATATAAGGGAAAAAAGAATAAAGTAGGGTAGACCAAAAAATCCTTCTTTTTCTTTTAACTCACCCAATCAAGAATACTTCAAGTCTCAAAAGAGAATAGAAGAAATCATACTTTCATAAATATCTTAATTGAATTATATGTAATGATCAATAAATTCAGTTTAATTCTATGTCTATACGTGTCAAAATCCTAGCAACAATCTAATCTATTCCATAAATATTTGGACTGGAATTGACGAACGACTAATAACAATATTAGTGTTTATTAGTGTCGACTAGAAATCTAAATGGGGCGTGGCCAAGTGGTAAGGCAACGGGTTTTGGTCCCGCTATTCGGAGGTTCGAATCCTTCCGTCCCAGAGCATACCAATTATATCAGAATAAAGATTGCTTTAAAAGTCGGAGGGGCCTTTGATTCTATGCCCATCCCCTTCATATTGAAGGTTAGTTACTTAGAAAAACCTTACGTCTCATATCCATTTGCATTCTCAATGATGCATTCTAGATCGAAATCCGAAAGAAAAGCCTCTATATTCCCTATCTATTATTCCCTATCCCTTAAATGAGGTAGCCTAATTATTAATTCTCTGTGGATTGTTTTATTAAAAAATAAACAAGAGGGTTTTCTTGGTACTAATGGAATTCAATTAATGGGATTAAATCTCTTAAGGCTAGGTTAGGGGAAACTAAAATAAAAATAGGAACAAAGACTCGTTTGGCTTTGTACCTAGACAAGATAGTCTAGCATCCCGTAAAAGAGGATCTTTTTTTTTATTTATGATTCATCATCCCATATTATTTGTGAAATAGATCAGTAAATAGATCAGTAGTGGAAGGTATCAATTTCAATATCGGTGTCTGTACAAATCTCATTAACAAACAATCAAGTTACATATGTAACAAATCCATTTTCTTTGAACCTCAGTTTTAGGTATTTCGTCTTTGGCTCTAATGAATTATTGTAAATCTATTATTGTAAATCTATGTAACAATTCAGACGGGGCAATTCATACATTCTATTTACTTTTTACTTTATGGAAAGATTCTTATGGAAAAATTACAGAAAGATTACTGAACCTCAAGTCAAACAAAATATAACAAAATACCTAAAAAATGAGGAAGGAAATTTTTAGATGTATGTATTTGTTATCGTTCTATTTCAGCGACAATGAGGTTTCGATTTTCGTGAAAAAGATTTATGATCTTTAAAATTTTTTAAATTAAAATATTTCACATAGAATATCCATAATTACTTCCAGTAACAATTGTTCAGTCTAAGATACAGAAATCTCCTATTCTTTCGGTTCTTATTTTATCAATCATATGAAAGAATAACGATCTAAATCTTCTTCACGAAAAAAAACGAAGAGAAATTGGATTTGTTTTTGATCTATCTATTTGCTTTAAATCATTGTTGGTTCAGTTCAAAACGAAACATGGATTTATCTCTCTTATTTATAAGGATCAAATGCGGTTTTTTTTATTGTTTGTAAAACTTTATTCAACTCAAATAATGATGTAATGATGTCGAAGTAGTCAATTTTTTCAATTAAATATTTGTAATGATTTATTATTAGATTAGTCTTTCGTACTTGAAGAAGTATTAGATTGATGAATCTATCCTATTGTGTCACTTGAAGATGCAGATTCAAAAATAACTCATTTATTTTATATTTGTATCCTTTTATTTTTATATAAATTTGATTTTTATAAAAATTTTTATAAATATATAAATATAAATGTCTATTATATTATGTATTATAAAATATATAATAATATTATATTTTATCATATCTATAATTATTTTAGAATATTTATAATAATATATATATAATTATAGATATTCTATTATTATTATACTATTTATATATTATAGATATATTATAGATAAATTATAGATATTAGAATATCTAATTTTATATTTATATGTAATTTTATAGGTATAAAAGATATAAAAATATAAATCATTTTATAGATAGATAATCTATCTAGATTATAGATATAAGAAAATCTAATAAAAAATGTTGCATTCATACAATAAAATACGGGATTAAGTTGAATTCTTGATGAGACATCTTCAGAAAAATATCTACACATCCATAAAAAAAAAGAAACAAGTATAGATTACTATGTACCGACTAAAACAATGACTATTCATGGTTCCATAATTGAATCAATTACATACCGGCTCCAAACTAGAGGAATGTTATGGTAAAACTTCGTTTGAAACGATGTGGTAGAAAGCAACGTGCGACTTGAAGGACATGATCAGTTGTGGATTTTTACACCCACCATTTTTTTATATTCAAATTTTATTATATAGTTATATAGGAATGAAGGTGCTCTTGGCTCGACATCGTTTGTTCTGCTCCACTAGAAGAACCCCTCTTTTCTTTTTTTGTTGGGTTGTAATGTAAATAGTACATGATGGAGCTCGAGTAGAAAGTATTGATTCATTTCTCGGGGGCAAGGATCTAGGGTTAGTGCCAATCAAGAAGTTGGAAATACTTTGTAAGTATATCTTCGATATAGACGAAAGGATACAATTCAAGCAAGTTTAAAATCCAAAAAGAAAATTTGTTTGAATTTGTAGAACACTTTCAATCAAAAGTGTATCGTGCGGGAATCAACCGTTCGTATGATTCTTTGATAAAAATAAATCACAAAAAAAAGGTATGTTGCTGCCATTTTGAAAGGATTAAGGATCATCGAAGTAATGTCTAAACCCAATGATTTAAAACAGAAATAAAGGATCCCGGAACAAGGAAACGCCGTTTTCAATTGTCTCAAAAACTAGGATTAGGATCAGAATGACGAATACAATAGATTTTAAACGAGACAAACAAAAAGGGGGTTAGAGACCGCTCAATAAATGAAATGCCTAAGGGTTGTCCTTTGAGCTATTTGAGAGTTATCCAACTTGAGTTATGAGTACGAATGATTTTATATTTTTGGGGAAAGAAGAACAAAAAAAAGGACTTAAATTAAATCATAGTCTAATGAATTTGATGATTTTATAGATCTATTTGCCATTGGAATTCTATACATCGACATAACTTTGAATCATTTTTTCTCGAGCCGTACGAGGAGAAAACTTCTTATACGTTTCTAGGGGGGGGGGGGGTATTGTTCACCTACATCTATCCCAATGAGCCGTCTATCGAATCGTTGCAATTGATGCTCGATCCCGAAGAGAAGGAAGAGATCTTCGGAAAGTGGGTTTTTATGATCCGATAAAGAATCAAACTTATTCAAATGTTCCTGCTATTCTATATTTCCTTGAAAAAGGAGCTCAACCTACAGGAACTGTTCATGATATTTCAAAGAAAGCGGAGGTTTTTACGGAACTTCGTCTTAATCAAACGAAATTCAAATTCAATCAATGAAATACAAAAAACGAGGGGGGGATGACTCGTATATAGCTTTGTATAACTTTCTCTACTACTGCCCCTTAATCTATCTTATTGATATAAGATGGATAGAAAAAAGATCAAGTGAATAGATGAAGGAATTATATCTAGAAATATAAAATTCTGACA